TTTTTTTAGGGAAGGGAGCCAAAACTTATGTTTTTTTTTTGAAAAATAGAAGAAAAAACCCCTTTATTTTCATTAGAAAAAAGGAAATCTGTTACAAAAAAAAGAGATAGGATTGGAATCGACACATTGATTCTTTTTTCACAATTTTTTTGAACCGTATGCATCCAAAGATGCGCGTACGGTTCAAAAGGGATACAATTTTGTCCTAATCAACCGACTTTATCGAGAAAGATTACTTTTTTTAGGCCAAGAAGTTGATAGTGAGATCTCAAATCAACTTGTTGGTCTCATGGTATATCTCAGTATAGAAGATGATACTAGGGATCTTTATTTGTTTATAAACTCCCCCGGCGGATGGGTAATACCAGGAATAGCCATTTATGATACTATGCAATTTGTTTCGCCCGATGTGCATACAATTTGCATGGGATTAGCCGCTTCAATGGGATCTTTCATTCTGGTCGGAGGAGAAATTACCAAACGTCTAGCATTCCCTCACGCTTGGCGCCAATGAGTTTTTATTTGAAAAAAAAAAGAAGAAGACTATGCCTTCGCCATATTGAATGTGAATAATATGAAAAATAGGTAATAATAGCATGGCACTTCGAGTTCGATATGAACAAACTAGTATTGTTTTTCCTAACATGAGATTTTGTATCGAGATAGTAGTATGAAACAAAGGTTATTCCGATTTGATCTTATGTGTCAGGAGTACATTTCAGCGTCACAAACCATTTTTCTTCCACACCAGAAGTCTCTTTATGATATTTACGTTACGAAAGAAAGAGTACGAAAATGAAAAAAAAAAGAAACTTTGGGATTGCTAAATCACAGACGAGATAAATATAGAAAGCAACAGAACCATCATAGTATTTTTTGACTCCTACAATACGAAAGGAAGGGTGGTAAATGGATCATTCAACGATCTGGATCGGATGGATTCCATTTTTTTCTTCGATAGAATAGAAATTGAAGAGAAGGGAGGAAGAAATGCCATTGCAGAGCCGTATGCAATGTACAAAAGATGCCTGTACGGCTGTTCCATTCTATTTGTTTTTTTTTTCTTCTTGTTTTTTTATCCCTTACTTTAGCCCAATCCTGCAAGATAGAAGAACCGTTCATGCATGATGTTATATCAATATTATCAGGGTCATGATTCACCAACCTGCTAGTTCTTTTTATGAGGCGCAAGCAGGGGAATTTATCCTGGAAGCGGAAGAACTACTGAAACTTCGCGAAACCCTCACAAAGGTTTATGTACAAAGAACGGGCAACCCTTTATGGGTTATATCCGAAGACATGGAAAGGGATGTTTTTATGTCAGCAACAGAAGCCCAAGCTCATGGTATTGTTGATCTTGTAGCGGTCGAAAATGAAAATACTGGAGATTTCGTGTAAATACACGATTCCGTTTCAAATCAGAATTCGAATTTTTCGTGATTTGATATTGAATGGAAATAATTCATAATCATCAATCATCAGGTTAAGATCGATCTAAACCAACCTATTTTATTATATATATGTATGATATGCCAACAATTAAACAACTTATTAGAAACACAAGACAGCCAATAAGAAAAATCACGAAATCCCCCGCACTTCGAGGATGTCCTCAGCGTCGGGGAACATGTACTAGGGTGTATGTGCGACTCGTTTAGATCATGAGTTCGAACAAACGAAACCATTTTTCCAGTACCAATCACCAATAGGATAGATAGAGTGGAAAAAGCCATTTTTACTATCTAAAAATGAGGATCTATCATATACCTATATTTTTTGTGTATGAAATTTATGGTTTCCATTGGTGCAAATCCAATCACCTCAATTTGAGATGAAAAGCAATTCCCCATTGGTAGCAAATAGTTATCCATTAAGCGGAGGAAATAGTACTACAAGAAGCAAAAAGGTTATGTTCCCTTTCTTGAAAGAACGGACTAACAAGGTCAGCTACCTAGCCAACTTTCATAATTAAATGCCGTCACTGTATGGATAACTTTTTTTGTGAAAAGATCTATTACTGTATAATTGATTGGTAGAGCCAAAGAGAGTGAACTATACAAGTTTACAATAACATTTGATTAAATGAAAGAAGAGGCTCCGGTGTATAGAGAGGACCTCGCCGTTTATGAAATAACCATAGAAACGACGGAACCCACTATTTTTTGCTTTTATTTTTTGAATATCGTTAGAATTTCTTATTTCTAGGTATTTTACCTGAAAGGATTCAAAATCGTGGTTGGGAAGGTCATAGTAGCAAAAGCCATTGGAATTTATATTTTATATATCGGAATAATCCGTTTTGTTATTAATCAACCGGGGAATAAAAGGATAACTGAAAGAAGAGAAATCAATTAGTTATTCATTCATTAAAGTGTAATTTGATTCAATGACCAGAGTTAGACGAGGATATATAGCTCGGAGACGTCGAACAAAAATTCGTTTATTTGCATCAACCTTTATAGGGGCGCATTCAAGACTTACTCGAACCATTACTCAACAGAAAATGAGAGCTTTGGTTTCCTCTCATCGAGATAGGGGCAGGCAAAAGAGGGACTTTCGTCGTTTGTGGATCGCTCGGATAAATGCAGCGGCTCGTGAGAAAGGGGTATTCTATAGTTATAGTAAATTAATACACAATCTGTACAAGAAGCAATTACTTCTTAATCGTAAAATACTTGCGCAAATAGCTATATCAAATAAGAATTGTCTTTACACGATTTCCAATAAAATTATGAAATAAAAGACATTCTAAAGTCATATATAGGAATGATTGAAACAGAATTGCATTCCCCGGAGAATGTACTCCGGGAAGATAGAATAAAAAAAATTAAGATAAGATAAGTAGTAGAAATGAACGAACATCTTTCAAAAAAAAAAGATTTATTCTTTCCCTATTTGTTGTTTCTTATAACACAACAATAAAATCTGGATTTGAGGCTTTTCGAACAAAACATCAATCTGAGCTTGAATTCCGATTGAAGTTTTGAATCAATGGAAGAGTATATCTATTTATTTCTGGTTCTAGGACCGGTAGTTCTAGGGATTGACTCGGCTCTCTCAAACTGTTTTTCATTATTAAGAAAAGGTAACAAAGATAAAATACGAGCTTGTTTTATAGCAATAGTAATTAATCGTTGTTGTTTCAAGGTCAATCTATTCACCCGTCTAGATAATATTTTTCCTTGTTCACTAATAAATCGACTAATTAAACTCATGTTTCTATAATCAATTCGATCCCCCGATTCAATTGGGGGAAAACGCCTATGAAAAGATCGCTTGGATTTACGAAAAGGTTGCTTGGATTTATCCATGGTTTATTCCTTATCTCTAAAATTCTATTTCTTTATTCATTTCAGATCCGACCGAAATAGGTTTTTTTGTATATTCTATATTTTTATTTGTATATTATTATATTATATATATATATATATATGTTTATGTTAAGATATGTTAAGTTCTTCCTTTTCCTGCCCCTTTGAAAGATCAAACACACGTTCGATTTATTTCTTTATTTCCCCATGAATCGTATGCTTGTGACAATATCGACAAAATTTTCTCAAGTCTAATCGACTGGGTGTATTGTGCCGATTCTTTTGAGTAATATATCTAGAAATGCCTGGCGATTCTTTATTGACACCATTTTGGACACAACTGGTACATTCCAAAATAACTCTAACTCGGATATCTTTACCCTTAGCCATGAACCCCCTTTGCATTTTTGTTTGATCAACTTAACTCTTCTGTTTTCGACCCGAACCTAAGAAGACGAAAAGAACAAAAAAGAAAAAAAATCAATATCAATAGAAGTTACTAATTCTAAATTCCATTTCTAAATATTTTGTTGTAATTCTAATTAATATTAATAGAATATTATTATATATATAGTAATAATGTAAGTAATACAATTTTTTTCTAACTATCAATTATTCCTATCCTAATCCCAGTATTTCATTTAAGTATCTTTTTTTTATGCTATGATTTCGTGGAGCTTTTTTTTTACCTTAGACTGGACCCCCTTTCTATTTCTGTTCTCCAAAATGGGATCTTAGATCCACCGGATTTTTGCTGAGGTTCAATATACTTTTTCTTTCTCTTTCCTTCCTATCCTAAAGAACTGAAAAAGGGGGGGACTAAGTTTTAGTCACGTCACGTAGAATTGTATCTCAAATTTTCTTCATTTTTTTCGCATATTATATTAATAACTAGAAAAAAGGGAATGACAAAGCATCTGGGAATAAACGATTAATTTCTATCAATAGACCCGCTAAAGACCCAAACCATAGAGTAGTTAGCACAGGCGCTGTGGAAAGATATGTTTTTATATCTCGCATTGAAAATCCTCCTTCTTTATTGTAATACATATATGGTCAGATGCTGTAGTTCAAGATCATTTGTATTTTTTTGTACGGAATTCCTAACAAAAATGGATATGTACAATGAACAGTAGATAAGATTTTCCTACCCCTGTCCCTAAAAAAGAAAAAGAGACCCTCTTCTTTCTAAGCAAAATAGTCATCTTTTTTATACGTTAGGTTTCAGATGTATATAATTCTTTTATTATATGAAACCAAAAAGAAGAAATGACAAGAAAATTGTATATGAATCGAGGAAAAAATAACGATGTGGAAAACAAGACATGGATTTTGTACAATGACACTGTACAAAAATTTTGGAAAAGGGATGTAGCGCAGCTTGGTAGCGCGTTTGTTTTGGGTACAAAATGTCACGGGTTCAAATCCTGTCATCCCTACCTATTACTTCTCCTATGGGCGGTAACAAGGGATTAATTGACTGGGATCTGAGTGAGATCAATTAAATAAAATTGGACATAATCTTTCATTTTTGCATACCAATGTATACAAGACGCATTGGGGGTACAAAAATGAGAAAATCCTTTTCTTTACAATCGTATCTCCTGTCATAAAAAAGCGCTCTTAGTTCAGTTCGGTAGAACGCGGGTCTCCAAAACCCGATGTCGTAGGTTCAAATCCTACAGAGCG